ATTGAGTTCTCTTCGCACTCCTTTGTGAAAGAGTAGAATGAGAAAGCTAATGAATCTTAAACCCATTGATAAAAAGAAAAAAAGAGGATAAATACTATAGTTAGTGAATAAAGGAGGGTTTGGGGATAGAGGGACTTGAACCCTCACAACTTATAAAGTCGACGGATTTTCCTTTTACTAGAAATTTCATTGTTGTCAGTATTGACATGTAGAATGGGACTCTCTCTTTATCCTCGTCCGATTAATCCACTTTTTAAAAGATCTCGAAAACTATGAATTGAAGGATTTGATTACTCAATATTCGATAATATTCGATTGGAATGGGTTCACAATAATTCTAAAAAAATTCAGAATTTTCTATTTCATAATCATTCCTAATTTCATTCTAAAAAAGAATAAAGAACCTATATTATGATATGGGTTCCGTGATTAATCGTTTGCTATGTCAGTATCTATACGTGTGTATTAGATGTATAAAGCCCTTACTTTCTCTAAATTTAGAGAGAGTTCCACTACCAACACAACGTAATCAACTCGATTCGTTAGAACAGCTTCCATTGAGTCTCTGCACCTATCCTTTTCCTTTGGATTCTAGTTCGAGAACCACTTGTTTTCTCAAAACACGGATTTGGCTCAGGATTGCCCTTTTTTAATTCCAGGGTTTCTCTGAATTTGGAAGTTACCACTTAGCAGGTTTCCATACCAAGGCTCAATACAATCAAGTCCGTAGCGTCTACCGATTTCGCCATATCCCCATTTTCCTTTTCTTTGATTGAGACCTGGATTCCTTGTGTAATTTCATCCATCTCTTAGTTTTTTTTGGAATCGTTGAATTCATTACTCGACGTAGTCTAGCAGTTCGTCTCTATTTGACAGACCCTGCTTATTGCAATTCAGAATTGAATTGATTCTATCGTTGATGTATTTGCAATTCAATCCGAATCAATATATCCAAAAGTTTTTCTCTCTCCCCCCCCCCCCCCCTCCTCCCCCCCCCCCCCCCCGCCTTTCTTTTTTAGAGTATTCAAAATCATACTATAACGCTTGATATTCATTCTTTTTTTTTCTAATCAGAATTAGCAATTTTATTTGCTATGATTCTATGTTCTCCTTAGTGAAATATTAATCATTAAATTATTAAGAAATAACAAAAAAAACAAAATATCTCAAAAAATATCTATAATGATCGAATGAAAATGCCAAGAAATTCGCATTTTCTCTTTATTATATCTTTCATCATATATATTATTCTTTTCTATGTATTAGATTACTCATCCGAGCCATATCAAATTGAAAATATCTGAAATCAAATTCAATATAGAAATTGGAATAGATTCTATTCTATTAGAAAAATCAATTTGCGAATTAGAGAAATAAAAAGAAAGTTCAAAAATTTCTCCTATTTAAGGATATCCTCCAGTTAAGCATATCAAGTTAACTTTATCTTTATGAAGTTCTAGTATTTTTTTCTAAGTAGAACTTCCAATTTCGAACTAGTTAATAGCTAAGATTAATAATTAAGATCTGACATTTTACGGATTTCCTATACTATACATATTTCTATTTGTTACACTATTTCTGTTATGTAAGCCCACTTAGCTCAGAGGTTAGAGCATCGCATTTGTAATGCGAGGGTCATCGGTTCAAATCCGATAGTCGGCTTTTTTCTATATCGATGTTCCATGAACAAGAATCTCTCTTTTTCTCCGAATTAAATGGAGAATCCAGGATCTATTATGTGGTTCTACCTTACAATTTTGCTAGATACAAAACAATAAAATAAATAATATATATACAAAAAATCCAGATGTTGATGAAATTCCATTTTTTGTGGTACGTTAGTAGATTTTACTCTGTTTATCCTTTAGTTTAATTCAGTTTTAATTTTGATGTATTCTGTAATGTAAATACAATGAAATTAATTGTGTAAAATGAAATTTCAATAAAATAAACAAGGAGTCTTCATGTCCCGTTATCGAGGACCTCGTTTAAAAAAAATACGCCGTCTGGGAGCTTTACCAGGACTCACTAGAAAAACACCTAAATCCGGAAGTAATCTGAAAAAGAAATTCCATTCTGGGAAAAAAGAGCAATATCGTATTCGTCTTCAAGAAAAACAGAAATTGCGTTTTCATTATGGTCTGACAGAACGACAATTACTTAGATATGTACATATCGCTGGAAAAGCAAAAAGGTCAACAGGTCAGGTTTTACTACAATTACTTGAAATGCGTTTGGATAATATCCTTTTTCGATTGGGTATGGCTTCAACCATTCCTGGGGCCCGGCAATTAGTTAACCATAGACATATTTTAGTTAATGGTCGTATAGTCGATATACCAAGTTTTCGTTGCAAACCCCGAGATATTATTACTACGAAGGATAACCAAAGATCAAAACGTCTGATTCAAAATTCTATTGCTTCATCCGACCCGGGGAAATTGCCAAAGCATTTGACGATTGACACATTGCAATATAAAGGACTAGTTAAAAAAATCCTAGATAGGAAGTGGGTCGGTCTCAAAATAAATGAGTTGTTAGTTGTAGAATATTACTCTCGTCAGACTTGAACTTAACGAAAAAAGGAAAAGTTCATAGAATTTTCTTCCCCTTCCCCTTTCCCCGAACTAAATCGACCTAAGGCCCTTAATTCGTATTTTCCCATTCAACTAGCATAAATGGATTAACCCTAGGATCCTTTTTCTTTTTTGTTTTTTCCTCTATGTGTATTTTACATACCACAGTAATTTACTATAAAAAATTTCTATTAAATAAAGGTATTATTGCTGGAATAAATTGTTATTTGATTTGATACATTGTGATCGTTAACGTTGATCAATTAAGAGAAACGGAAAGAGAGGGATTCGAACCCTCGGTAAACAAAAGTCTACATAGCAGTTCCAATGCTACGCCTTGAACCGCTCGGCCATCTCTCCTACATAATCTTATTATGGAAAATAAACTAAGTGAATAGCGAGTTTTCCTATTCCTGCAGTACAGGTACAACCACAACGGCTCGGGGGGTCCATGGTTCTATTGGAAAAATTCCTTTTCATCTAAGTGGAAGGATCCAGGATTTTTTTACTAGGAATTCCGCTCCCTCGAAAAGTTTTAGTTTGGGTTTTCCCCAAACCAAAGAAAAAGAGAATGGAAGAATTCTTCTTATTCCATAATAAAATAGAGGAACCCTAGAATTCTGTTTGCATAAGGTACGCTACGCCATACAATCGAAATCTAAAAAAGGGTATGAGACAATTAATGACTTTGAAAACGCGAAATAGCTGATGAGAGAAGTTATTGTTGAGAAATAGAAAAGTGGAATGAAATCCAATCTTAGTCAAATATTTCATATCTCTTCTTGTCCAAACAGAAGGAAAAGGAGACAATTTGAGCTGAGCGGAAAATCCATACCTCTCTTATCCATTTAGAGCATATGGATCGATCGATTTATAAGAATCGAATGTGTTTGTTTTTATGTTATTTTGTGAAGAAATGAAAACAATTCTATATAGAATGGGTTGGGAATTATGCCTAGATCCCGTATAAATGGAAATTTCATTGATAAGACCTCTTCAATTGTAGCCAATATTTTATTGCGAATAATTCCGACAACCTCAGGGGAAAAAAGGGCATTTACTTATTATAGAGATGGTGCGATTTGACTTTTTTTTTTTTTTTTTTTTTTAGCCCTACCTACACCTCAGTCTTACGAGAAAGAGAGGGGGTTCGCATAGAGAGAACAAAATTAGTAAAGGAAACCCACGCTTGGGGAAGGTGAGGTGAACTAACAATTCCTTCTGTCGTGTATCCTCGATTGATGCGGCCTCAGATGCTTCAATTGTAGATTTGAGTATTGAGCGAAAGGTTACACCTACAGGATAGGTTCTGTATTACAGGCCAATCCTACTCTACTAGTACCAATAGGCAGCATAGGGGAGAAAAGCACTACACCTAGAAATAGGAATCAACAAGAGAAAAACTTTGTTAGAAATTAGCCCTTTCCTGATCGGTATCAGGGCTGGGAAGAATGGTTGGGATAACAAACAACCATCAGGTTTGTACTTTGGATACCCCTATAACCATCAAAGATCGTTGAAGTGGCTAATTCCTCTAAATAGGAGGCGTTGAGAACAAAGAAATTCTTGGAGCTATCGTTTTCCTCTAGCATTAATAGAATTCATTGGTGTTAAGAAAAACCTCTTGCGGGAAGGTTGGCTAGAGATTTCTTGGAAAAATACCAGCCCCTTTCGGTTCATAATAAGATGGGACTAATTCTATTTTTATTCTATAGATTATTTCGCTTAGTACTATGTACAGAAGGGAGGAGCCGTATGAGATGAAAACCTCATGTACGGTTTTGGAACGGAGATTTTTTGAATAGAATGAACGACCGTAACGGATGTTGGCTCAATCCGAAGGAAATTATGCGGAAGCTTTGCAGAATTATTATGAAGCTACGCGACTAGAAATTGATCCCTATGATCGAAGTTATATACTCTATAATATAGGCCTTATACACACAAGCAATGGAGAGCATACAAAGGCTTTGGAATATTATTTCCGGGCACTAGAACGAAACCCCTTCTTACCGCAAGCTTTTAATAATATGGCCGTGATCTGTCATTACGTGCGACTATCTCCACTATAGAAAGAAGAAAAAAAGAAAGGATCAAATTTTATAGTAAATACTAGAAAAAGGGCTTTCTACATAGGGATCGTCAAAACAACGATTTTGCCCTATCAGCTGTAGGAAGGAAGGACACTTCACGAGAATCAAAATAGGAAGAAAGTATGGCCTATACTACTACTCTATGGATAAAGTTCCCAAATTGATAGAGAAAGCACCGTAAAGATCCATTAGTGAGCGACTGGGTCGATACAACTAAAAAAAACTGCTTACTTATCCCATGATATGGGGCAAAATTTAGGAATCTGCTTATGTAATAGAGCCGATCCACTAAGGAATTAAGCAGCGGTGTAGTATCAGATCCCAAAGATAG